AATTCCTTAAGGGGTTTATCTAAAAGATTCGCTATATAACTAGGAAGGCGTTTCAAATACCACACATGAGTTACTGGACATGCGAGTTTGATGTACCCCATTTGATATCTTCGTATCCGAGAATCAACAAATTCCACCCCACATTCTTCACAAAATTTCGGGTCCTCTTTTTCCGCTCCGATCACTCGATAATTTCCACAGGCACAAATTCCACTTTTTATGGGTCCAGAGATTCTTTCACAAAACAATCCATCTTTTTCCGGTTTATTGGTTTTATAATGAAAAGTATAAGGCTTTGTCACCTCTCCAACTATCTCCCCATTTGGTAGGATTTTGTTGGCCCAAGCCCTTATTTGTTGAGGAGACACTAATCCAATTCGAAGTTGTTGATGTTTATACCGGTCGATCATAGAATAGAAATTCTGATTCATTCGGATCAAACTTCCTTCCGATTAATCTTAAAATTCTTTTCAGATACAAGGAAATGGTTCAGTTCCAGAGCCAAAGATCGTAGTTCTCGAACGAGTAATCGAAAAGATTCTGGGGCATCCTCAGGGTTAGGTACTGTTCCTCCAATGATCGTAGCACCAAGTAATTCTTGACGAGCTCTAATATGATCAGATTTATAAGTAAGCATCTCTTGTAAAATATGAGCAACACCAAATCCTTCTAGAGCCCAAACCTCCATTTCCCCTACTCGTTGCCCCCCTTGCTTAGCCCTTCCTCTAAGGGGTTGTTGTGTAACAAGTGCGTAATGCCCACTCGAACGTCCATGGATTTTATCATCAACTTGATGAATTAATTTTAGGATATAGGACTTGCCTATTAGAACAGGTCGTTCAAAAGGATCTCCTGTTCTTCCATCAAATATTCTGCTTTTTCCCGGAAACTCGGGTTCAAATACCCATGGGTTTTTTGTTTGCTTACTGGCTTCATATAATTCGGAAAACACTAGTTTTCTCGAAGCCTCTTGCTCATATCTCTCATCAAAAGGTGCTATTCTATAATGTCTCTTTAGTATATCCCCTGCTAACCCGAGCGAACATTCAAATATCTGTCCTACATTCATTCGTGAGGGTACTCCTAATGGATTGAATACCATATCAACAGGTGTTCCATCTTGCAAGTAGGGCATATCTTGTCTAGACAAAATTTTCGAAATGATACCTTTATTCCCATGTCTTCCAGCTACTTTATCACCCACTTTAATTTCACGTTTCTGTAAAATATATACACGAATCTTTTCTGGATTATAGCAGGAACCCGTCTTTTTCTGGATCCATCTCACATCAATAACTCGACCTCTTCCGCCTATAGGTAGTTTTAGAGAAGTTTCTTTTGAAGTGGATACCTGAATGCCAAGTATGGCTCGTAATAATCTATCCTCGGGGGCATACGAGGATTCATTCGCTGTCTGAGGTGTTAATTTACCTATTAAAATATCGCCGGTTTCTATCCAAGATCCCAGCATTACAATTCCATTTCTGTCTAAATTTCGGAGTAAATGAGCCTCTAAATGGGGTATTTCCTTAGTAATTCTTTCGGGACCTTGACTTGTCACATGAGTCTGAATTTCATATTTCCGTATGTGAAAAGAAGTATAAATATCTTCACACACTAGCCGTTCGCTAATTAGTACTGCGTCTTCAAAATTGTAACCTTCCCATGGCATATAAGCGACTAATACGTTTTTTCCTAAAGCGAGTTCCCCACCAACTGTAGCTGCCCCGTCTGCTAAAATTTGCCCCTTTTTTATACATTTACCCTGCTGAACCCGAGGTTTTTGATGCATACAAGTATTTTTGTTGGAACGTTGATACATAACTAATGGAATGCTTATAGTGTCCCCATTACGTGATAAAATGATCTTGCGAGTATCAGTATAAATGATCTTTCCTTCGCGTTCAGCTATAACAGACACTCCCGAATCTAGAGCCGTTTGGCGTTCCAGCCCAGTTCCAACAATGCACTTCTCGGATCGAGAAAGAGGAACTGCTTGGCGCTGCATATTAGAACTCATTAAAGCCCGATTCGCATCATTATGCTCAATAAACGGAATGAGGGAAGCTCCAATAGAAAAATATTGGAAAGGAAAAATACTTCTAAAACGAATCTGTTCCCATGCAATAGTCAAAAATTCTTGACGGTATCGAGCCGGAACAACTTGTTCCTCTTGAACACCCCGATTCAGGGCCAAAGAATTTCCTGCGGCTACCATATAATATTCATCTCTATTTGGTGATAAATAAATTATCTGTGCCTCTTTTGATCTCTCAGACATTTCATAAAGCGGACTCTCTATAGATCCCCAAGGACCAATCCTCACATGAATAGCTAAAGATCCAATAAGTCCAACATTGATTCCTTCAGACGTGTCAATTGGGCAAATACGCCCATAGTGGCTCGGGTGGATATCTCGTATCCGAAAGCTAGCAGTTCGTCCCGTCAATCCTCCAGGACCCAAATAACTCAATTTTCGTCCATGAACAATTTGTGTCAATGGATTAGTTCGATCCAAAACTTGAGATAAAGGGTGTAGGCCAAAAAAGGATTCATAAGTGGTTGTTAATGAAGTTGAAGTTACCAAATTTTGAGGAGTTGGTATCAATTTATGTCGGATTGCTCCACATATAGTTCCTCGAATCGAATTTTCTAAACGAACAAGAGCCAATCCGAATTGATCTTGTAACAGATCTGCTACAGAACGAATACGTTTATTTTTCAAGTGATTCATATCGTCAAATGTACCCATTCCAAATTTAATTCCGATCAAATGATCCGCAGCAGCCAATAGATCTCGTGGTAACAAAAATGTATTGTTCTGAGGTATATCAAGATTCAGTCTCCGGTTCATATTTCGTCGACCAATCCTTCCTAATTCACATTTTTGTTGAAAAAATTTCTTTTGTAATTCCTTACATAAGGACTCAGAAAATACCGGATCCCCACCGACACAAGCAAATTGTTGATAAAACTCCAAAATGGCATTTTCTTTGGATCCAATCTTTTTTTTTTCCTTATCATTCGAGAAAGACAAGAAAATTTCAGGGTAACAAACATTATCTAGAATTTCTCTTAGATTTGAACCCATAGCTGATGATAAAACTAGAATAGATATTTTTTGTTTCCTACTTACACGTGCCCATATCCTTGTTCTTCTATCAATTTCTAATTCTGATCTTCCCCCCCAATCTGATATTATAGTGCTGGTATAAATAGCATTTCCGTTATGATCCAATTCTGAACGATAGTAAATACCGGGACTTTGCAATATTTGATTGATCACAATTCTGTATATTCCATTTACTATAGAGGTTCCCAGGGAATTCATTAGAGGAACATTTCCAATAAAAACAGTTTGTTGTTGCATATCCCTACCGGTTTTCCAAATTATTCCCGCAGGGACATATAATTCAGAGGAATATGTGAGTGATTCATACACAGCGTCTCTTTCCTTTATCAGGGGCTCCACCAATTGATACCTTTCCACAAATAATTGAAATTCCATTTCTTGATCTCTATCTTCAATTTTTGGAAACTTATGAAATTCTTCCGTTAAACCTTGATTAATGAACCTACAAAATCCCTCAAATTGTATCTGACTAAATCCAGGTATTGTGGACATTCCCTCATTTCCATTCCGAAGCATCTTAATCTTAAGTTTCCTATTTATTTTTATTGAAAAAATTCAATTATTGATTCACTATTCATTGACCCATATGGATCGACCTAGCAATACAATAATAGAATGTATATTCTGTTTACTGAATCACATAAAATTTTAGTCAACTCCATATCTCTATTTCAAACGTATGAACGGAGATGGAACGGCGGAATAAAGAACATTTTTGGGGCAGGTTCAAATTTTTGACGGGTTAAATTGATAAAATATTTCTGAAAAAAAAAATTCTGTTACTTACACTTATGGAGCCTTGTTCAAAATTGGTACAACTTCTACCTAACGTATTAGTATGATATTACGATCCGACGGGATACCACAAAAAGGAATGATTGAGATTGAATTTCCTCTTTATATCTATATAAATGAAATAAAGACAGAATATTATCTATCTAAATGAAATAAAGATCAGAAGTAGTATAGAGTTTTCCCTTTTTTAACACAAAAAATGGAATTTCATGTTCCAAAAAGAATTGGCGGATTTTTTTGGTAGGGAGGGAAATTTATAGAATACGCTTGAATTGTGTAACTTAATATAAATATACTAAAAAAAAAATATTGTATTTATTAAGTACATGTTGATACGGCTATCTATCTATATATCACATCCTTTCTTTCAATTTCTGGAGCAACATTAACATGGATCACACTCCACCAAAATTCGTATTTTATATTCAATATTTCAATCTATTTATTCAATGAAAAATTGAAACATGAAAATTCTCTCTAGGGATATGTACATAAGAGAGAGGCCCGTCTCGGTATCTGGGTAACAATTTGTGTTTTGGGGTTTACATATACACATATATATTGTTATAATTGAAATAGAAAAGTCTTTTTTATTGAAAAAAAAAACGAGATTAGTCATAAATCGGTCATAAATCAATTTTCTTTTCACTAATTTCAAATTAAAGACTAATTTAAAGTAAATTGTTAATGGTTCTAATTTGCCCGGAATTTTTCAGTCTGTCACCAGAATTTGACTCTCAATAGAAAAGAAACGAGAAGGGAAATTTTTAACTGATGTATATTTTGAGATATAATAAATCGAAGAAAATAATAGAAACCAGATAAAAAAAAAAGAATGTGTTTTTGAGGATTAAGTACAACGGGATTCAAGATAAAAAAAAGAGTTAGTAGTAGAAATAGAATATGGCTAATAATATTTTTATCCATTTTATTTTGGATCGAATTTGGCGGCATGGCCAAGTGGTAAGGCGGGGGACTGCAAATCCTTTATCCCCAGTTCAAATCCGGGTGTCGCCTGATCAACCAACGATTTTTTATTTCTTATTCTGCCGATCTAATTCGATGAATTATTGCTCCGCAAGAAGTGGAGGCAAAGAACTAAGATCAGAAATCTAGATATACAAAGATTCCTAAGAGGCACCCCATTTTTACTACTAGAATAAAAGATTATATAAAAGACTAGCATATCAAAATCTCTTAAACAATTTTTAATTTTAAGTAGCGTCTCATGATTCTGTTGGGTATTAAATTAGATTGGATACAATGATAGGAAATAAATTTGGGGCTTGTAGAAAGGCACGAGGATACTTTGTATTTAAACTCACGAAAGGCTATGAGTGCTCAGACATAGAATCAGAATAGTTGGTCGACTCTTATAGTATAGAGTAAAGGTAAAAATGAAAAAAAAAAGAATATATGTATTGTAGTAATAGTGGCAGTGGGTTCTACCGATTCTTTCATAGAAAGACAGTAAGCTTAGATCAAATAGAAAATAGAGGTATCTGATATATAGTTGTGTATAGAAAAGGCGCGTGTATCATCTTGTACTTAATACTTCCTGATTCTACCGGAAATCTTAAAATATTGAATGAAACTTGTTGCAAATGTATTCATTGAATTGATTTGGTTCATCAATAGTCTTAAGTCAGAATACTATTTTGACTCTGTGCCATTGATTCCACTATGATTATTAAATAATAATCGAATAATTCTTTCATAGAAATAAGGGACATAATTCACATGGATATAGTAAGTCTTGCTTGGGCTGCTTTAATGGTCGTCTTTACATTTTCTCTTTCACTTGTAGTATGGGGAAGGAGTGGACTCTAGTGCTGTGGACACTACAAATACGAAATTGAGTAATCGATTGCTCAATTGAACTGTATCAATTCTTTATTAATATTAATCGTTTTGCGAAGCCTTGCCTTAAAAAAAAGTATTTAAAATTGTACTGGAATAGAGTAATAAATCATTATCATAATTGTATTTTGCAACTCAAATCTACGCATAATAGAAGATTCTTTCCAACCGAATTTTTACTAAATAGTCTATATTTTTTTTCTAAAAGAAAAAAAATTCTGTTATTATGACACTATATATTTTTTTTTCCACTGTAAGCAAAATGATTAGTGATTGTCCAAAGAGGCCCTACACATAATAAAATTAGATCTTTCTTCCGTTAGGCTATTTACATATCACACATTTCACATTTGTTTTAAACTTCTAGAAATTATACTTTTTTGACTCATGTTTTGTTTAAACATGAAAAACGGACAAGTTTACTCTAACCCCTTTTCCAAATCCGAAGAAGTTATCATATAACTATGCGGATCATCCATTAATTGTTCAATCAATGACTTCTTGAGAAGAAAAAAAAAAAAAAAGAAATAGAATTAAAGTTTTATCTTATCTATTTTATCTTATCTATATGTACATCTACTATATACATATTGTAATTTTATCCATTATGAAGCCCACATTAATATTAGTATACAATGCTAGCTAGCGTGGTAGAAAGAACTATATATTATAGTTCTTTCTACCACGCTAGCTTAGATACTTAATAAGCTACTTCTGTTCTGATTCCAGCTCAGCGCAATCATTTCATTTAAGACTTACAATTTTAATTCTTTTCTTTCATTTCTTGAATCATTGAATTGAATTGAACTGCTAAGAACTGATAATTCAAATTAATCATTTTGGCTAACTGTTTTTACATAGATAATAAGTAAAAAAGCAGTAGGAATTAGAATGAACAGTGCAGTAGCAATAAATGCGAGAATATTGACTTCCATAATCTAATCTTTTTTTTCGCAATAACTTAACTCGGGATCTAATCCCATAGAGATGATAAATTTGATTCCTGTAAATTCAATGGGATAAATTGTATCTTGATGATACTGAATCAGATCAATATTATGAATAAAAATTTCTGATCTATCAAATCAATTTCTCGTTGAGAATTGAATAGTATAACATAAGGAGATCTTTTATCCATACAAAAAACCATTTTTGATTAGATCATAAATACCTATCATTAAGTTTTCATCCTTTTTCCACTTGTTCTTTTCTATAACCTAGCATCTTATCTTCCTGATACAATTCTTCTACTTATACATATACATAGGATTTTGTATATAGAATTATAAGGTATTATATAACCGGTATTCTATAGGACATACAGAGAGACGAACAGTATAAGTATAAGTATAAGTGAGATGTAAAAAAGGTAAGGTTAAGTCTAAAAAATCGACTATTCAAGCTTTACCTTTACTAAGAATAAGAAAAGAAAGGAGCCCCACTTGGTTTTATTGGTCTTTTATTTTATGTTATTTTATTAGTATACTCTTTGTTTTGTTGGATTGGAATTAGAACGTATACATCAAAAATTCAATATAAAATTGGAATGAGAATGAAATAAATTATTTCAAATCAGTAGTCGAGGCTAAAAAAAAACTTAGATTTCGAAAAGATGTGCTTTAACCTAAAAGGTACTTTGCCGGAGAATCAACTTCTATGAAGATTTAGTTCATTGTATATCATATAATAAACAAAGCTATTTTGTGTCTGTACCCCCCAAAAATCTGAGCACTCTATTCCATTTCATTGATCAAGAGCAGAATGATTGAAAAAAAAAGAGTATTGTCTTAAACTTTAAATATTGAATATAGCAATAGTACCAATTGTATGTACTAAATCTACATATATTTTTCCTTATCAATTAGTACTGGGGAAGAAAAGGAACTTCCCATATTTATCTGATGAGACATGCGAAACAAAAGAAATAATTTCCACGGTGTGAATTTGTTTGATTCCATTTTGCTCTTCGTCTTCCCTTTCGCAAAAATAGAGAAATTCATTTCTCTATTCATGAGATCCTAGTTCGGGACTGACGGGGCTCGAACCCGCAGCTTCCGCCTTGACAGGGCGGTGCTCTGACCAATTGAACTACAATCCCGGCGAGGTGTATAGCATACATATACTTAGGATTTCATAAAAATATTCTACTCGTCATGTTGGAACGTAACAGATATGCGAATGCTATATTGATATTATATCCACATAAACACGGGCTTTAGTGAAAGTGAGACAGATTATTAGTAACTAGTGATTATTTTTATTTTATTGTTAAATAAAAATAATCAATCTTTCAATGAGATGAAAAAAAAAGATAAAGAAAAATTTTTCTTTATTTCTCTATGAAGCAGGCCCTTTCTTTTCTATTTCTATAGGATAAATTAATTATATCTTACTCATGGGACGGGGTGAATTCTTGGGCCGAGCTGGATTTGAACCAGCGTAGACAGTCGTCAACGAATTTACAGTCCGTCCCCATTAACCGCTCGGGCATCGACCCAGGAAGAATTCTTTATATGCTTATTGATAATCCATGATCAACTTCCTTTCGTAGTACCCTACCCCCAGGGGAAGTCGAATCCCCGCTGCCTCCTTGAAAGAGAGATGTCCTGAACCGCTAGACGATGGGGGCATATTCGCCCGACCGTCATCATACTATAATGATAGTATGAATAGTTTTTTGGAATTGTCAATATAATCTAATGGTATGGCTAGATTCGAACAGTCTTTTTATATTCTGATTCTATAGGATTTGAATTTGAATTGCACGTTTTTTTCTTCAATTTTAACTCATTGCTTCGTTTCTTGTTCAGATAAAATATGCCTATCATTATCTCACATTAAGTTAGAAAATTAAAAACTAGAAAATTAAAAAACGAGAAAAATTTTATCCCTTTTCTAGGTAAATAGAATTTATTTTTCCATTATTTCTCTTATGAGTCTACTGCATATATACATATATGCAGTAGACTCATAAGAGAAAATGGCTAAGTCATGAATTGAGCAGGCCCTTTTAACTCAGTGGTAGAGTAACGCCATGGTAAGGCGTAAGTCATCGGTTCAAATCCGATAAAGGGCTTTTTTCATGAAACTCGAGTCTTTGTCTTTGTTTTTCATCGAAAAATACGGATATTTTTGATAATAAAAAAAGGGCAAACACTATTGGATTATTTATAATATAATGAGTTCTTATTATTTGATTTTGAGTTTTAATTAATAATTAAAAAGTTTGAACATTTAATTATTATTATATTGACTAATTGAACTTAGTGGGTGGGGGCTTCTATCCTGTAGTGACATAATAGTCCTTTTTATATCTTATTATTATTTATTTAAATATTCCAGGAAACATAACATAAATATTCTAGATATCCAACCCCTATTTATTAATCACAAACTAAAATATTTCTACTTCCCTATTGTTCCCACCAAACCTACCATAAAAATAAATGGTAACTAAAAAAAAGTAAGTGGACCTGACCCATTAAATCATGACTATATTGGCTATTCTGATATTTAAATTCGATATATATTAAATTTTAGAAAGCGGGTTTTTTATTTCCTTTTTTAGTTTCTTAGATCACAAAAGACAAGAATTTGTCGATATTCATGATTTGATTTTCTTGTTAATAGACGCTCTATAGGAATAAATCGCTATTCTTTTCCGATACATAATATATATATATATAAAATACATTGAAAAATACATTTTTCAATATCTTTCCTTGATTTCAAAATCTGATTCCCATATTGTTTTGTTGTTTTGTTTCAGCAATGCAAATAGAGAACGAAAGCGAGAAAGGGGCCTTCAGTTCCAGTTTATCATTAGTTCATTTAATATTTCATTTAGGGGCAAGGAAAAAAGAAATTTTCCTTTTTTTGTTGGACTCGTTAAAAGATATATTCTGGAATCTGAGTTACAGGACAACTTAGGGTTCAAATGGTTATTATAGTAAAGACTAGTCGAATTGCACTCATGGATTTAGCTAGGTCGGTTTATCATAGAAAATAAAAAAGAATTCTTCTTTTTTTTTTCGAAACCCATTGTATTCTAAAGGGCATGGAACAACGAATCGTCCATACATAATTGAACTATCACATGCCCTGAAAATGAGATGACGTGTTCGGAAATGGTTAAAGTAGTTGAATAGGAGGATCACTATGACTATAGCCCTTGGTAAAATTACCAAAGAAGAAAATGATTTATTTGATATT